CCTATTTAGGAAGAATACCCTCACCCATTCTTACTAATAAACTGAAAGAAACGGAAGAAAGGGGGGAAAGCGAGGAAGAAACAGATGTAGAAATCGAAACTACTTCCGAAACGAAGGTGACTAAACAGGAACAAGAGGGATCCACCGAAGAAGATACTTCTCCTTCTCTTTTTTCGGAAGAAAAGGAGGATCCGGACAAAATCGATGAAAGGGAAGAGATCCGAGTGAATGGAAAGGAAAAAACAAAGGATGAATTACACTTTAAAAGGACACGATATAAAAATAAAAAAAGACCTGTTTATGAAACTTCTTATCCTCCGGATGGGAATCAAGAAAATTCTAAGTTCGAAATAGATAAAAAAGAAAAAAAAAATCTCTTCTGGTTTGAAAAACCTCTTGTGACTATTCTTTTCGACTATAAACGATGGAATCGTCCATTGCGATATATAAAAAATGATCATTTGGAAAATGCGGTAAGAAATGAAATGTCACAATATTTTTTTTATACATGTAAAAGTGACGGAAAAGAAAGAATATCTTTTACATATCCACCTAGTGTTTCTATTTTTATGGAAATGATACAAAGAAAGATATCTTTGTTCACAATACAAAAACTCTCTTCTGATCAATTGTATAATCATTATCATTTGAGTTCTATCAATGAACACAAAAGACAAAATTTAAATAATAAATTGATAAATAGAGTTCAAATACTAGATAAAGGAACCCTTATTCAAGATATACTTGAAAAAAGGATTAGATTCTGTAATGATAAAATAAAAAACAAATATTTACCAAAAACATATGATCCTTTTTTAAACGGATACTATAGAGGAAAAATAAAAATCATTTTTTCACTCTCAATGATAAATGGAACGTTACGAAAAAATGATAGAGCAAAAATTTGGATAAATCAAATCCATAATATAATTATTAATAATAATTATTCTAAAAAAGAGGATCAAATCCATCTAGTTAATAAAAAATTGTTATCAAAAGAAATTTCTAAAATAGTTCCTCGAGATTCATATAAATTAATTGACAATTTAGAACAAGAAGACGAAGAATATGAAGAAAGTATAGTGGAGGATTATCATATTCTTTCAAGAGAAGCCAAACGTGTAGTACTTTTTAATGATAACCTACCAAATGGAAATAGTTATATTAATACGAAAAATACCGATAACCTTGATTATGATCAAGTAGATGAAGTGGCTTTGATAGATTATTCACAAGAATCCGATTTTGATCGAGACATAATCAAAGGTTCTATGCGCCCTCAAAGACGTAAAACTATTATTTTTAAACTTTTTCAAGGAAACGTACATTCACCTCTTTTTTTTGACAGAATAGGCAAACCTTTTTTTTTTTCTTTTGATCTCCTCAACCTGATGCAAATTTTTTTAAAAAAGTGGATACGGCAAAAAAAAGAATTCAAAATATTAGATTATACAAAGGAAAATACACGAGAAAATGATAAAAAAGAAGAGAACATAAGAGAAAAATGGGAAAGTAGAAAAAGAAAGGAAAAAACACGTATAGAAATAGCAGAAAGCTGGGATAGTATTCTGTTTGCTCAAGTAATAAGAAGTTCTTTCTTAATAACTCAATCAATTATTAGAAAATATATTGTCATACCTTCATTGATAATAACAAAAAACCTTATCCGTATATTATTATTTGAATTTCCCGAATGGTCCGAGGATTTCAAAGATTGGAATAAAGAAATGCATATTAAATGTACCTATAATGGTGTTCCAGTATCAGAAAAAGAATTTCCGAAAAACTGGTTAACAGAGGGTATTCAGATAAAGATCCTATTTCCTTTTCGTCTTAAACCGTGGCACCGATCTAAACTACAATCTCCTAAAAAAAATTCAACGAAAAAAAAAGAACAACGACAACAAACAAAATTTTGTTTTTTAACAGTTTTAGGAATGGAAGTTGAATTACCTTTTAGTTCTCCCCGAAAACGGCTTTTCCTTTTTGAACCCATTTTTCAAGAACTAAAAAAAAAAATGAAAAAATGGAAAAAGAAGCGTTTTAAAATTATAAAATTTTTTAAAGCAAGAACAAACTTACTTTTTCTAAAAGAACTACTCAAAAAATTCTCCAAAATAACGAATTTAAATAAAAAAGGAATAAATAGAGAAATACCAATATACCTGTCGAATGAACCTAAAAAAGAAAAAAAATTGAGAATTAGTAATCAAATAATTGATGAATTGTCTATTCCTCTTCGATCTATTGATTGCACAAAGGATTCATTTAGAGAACAAAAACTGAAAGATCTGATTGATATAACAAACACATTAATAAATAAAACAGACACAATTATAAAAGAAAAAAAAAAAGAGTTTAGAACTTCAAAGAAAAATATTAGTCCTAACAAAATAAGTTCTGATTATAAAAGATTACAATCAGCCAACATAAAATGGAAAATTTTCAAAAAAAGAAATATTGAATTAATTCGTAAATTCCACCAGTTTATCAAAGTTTTGAATGAAAAGATATATATATATATCTTTTTAGGGATGATTAATATCCCCAGAATTAATGCACAACTCTTGATTGAATCACTAAAAAAAAAAATCAAAAAATACATTTCCAATAATGAAGAAAATCAACAAATTATTGAAACTATAAATAAATCCGTTTTTTATATTAAAAATAAGAATACAAATATTTTTTTTGATTTATCATACTTGTCTCAAGCATATGTATTTTACAAATTATCACAAATCGAAGTTATTAACTTATGTAAGTTAAGATCCATCTTTCAATATCACGGAACATCTATTTTTCTTAAGAATGAAATAAAAGATTATTTTGTTGAAGTCCAAAGAATATTTCATTTCGAATTTAAACAAAAGAATTTTAAAAATCCTGTAATGAATCAATCAAAAAACTGGTTACAAGGTCATTATGAATACGATTTATATCCGATTAAATGGGCCAGATTAATACCTAAACAATTTCGAAATAGAATCAATGAAGGTCATATGTTCAAAAATACGTCTTTAACAAAATGTGATTCCTATGAAAAAAATCGCTTAATTCAGTATAAAAAAAAAAATTATTTTGAAACATACTACGCATTACCCAATCAAAAAGATAATTTTCAAAAAGACTATATATATAATCTCTTATCATATAAATCTATTAATTATGAAGATAAAAAAGATCCATATATTTATGGATTACCAGTACAAGTAAATAATAAAAAAAAAATGTATTATATTTACAATAACGATAATAAAAAATTATTTGATATGCTAGAATGTATCCCTATCAATAATTATCTAGTAGCAGATAATATTATACCTATTAATAAAAATTTGGATAGAAAATTTTTTGATTGTGAAATTTTAAATTTTGATCTTAAAAAGAAGACCTCAATATCGTCCTGGATCAATATTGAGGCGGGTACCAACAGTAAAAAAAATACTAAACCTGGGATTTATAATTATAAAATAATCGATAAAATTGATAAGAACGTTTTTTTTGATTGGATGGGAATGAATGAAGAAATAGTAAGTTGTTCCATATCGAATTTTGAACTTTGGTTCTTCCCAGAAATTGTAAAACTTTATAATGCATATAGGATTAACCCGTGGATCATACCAATTAAATTCTTTTTTTATAATTGGAATGTAAATGATACTTTTAGTAAAAATCTCATTGGAAAGAAAAAAAAAAATATTTTTATATCATCAAATGAACAAACTCTTGAATTTGAAAAAAAAAAAAATAAAGTCGAAAGAGAATCCGTGGACCAAGAGGATTTTGAATCCATTATGTCAAACCAAGAAAAATATGTTCAAGAAGAGTATGCAGAATCAGATCTAAAAAAACGTAGAAATAAAAAGCACTACAAGAAAAATACAGAAGTAGAACTTGATTTCTTACTAAAAAGATATTTGTGTTTTCAATTAAAATGGAATAATTCCTTAAATCAAAGAATGATCAATAACATAAACGTATATTGTCTCCTGCTTAGATTAATAAATCCAAGAGAAATTGCGATATCCTCTCTTCAAAGGGGAGAAATTCGTCTGGATATTCTTATAATTCAGAAGGATTTAACTCTTACAAAATTGATCAAAAAGGGAATATTGACTATCGAACCAGTTCGTCTATCGGTAAAAAACGATGGACATTTTATTATGTATCAAACTATAGGTCTTTCATTAGTTCATAAGAATCAATTTCAAAGAAACCAAGAAAAAAGCTATGGGGATAAGAATAATTTTGATGAACCCATTGCAATACATCAAAAAGGGACTGAAAATAGATATAAAAAAAAGGATGATTTCCTTGTTCCTGAAAATATTTTATCCTCTAGAGTTTGTAGAGAGTTTAGAATTTTAAGTTGTTTCAATTCTAAGAATGGAAAAAATATCCATATAAATAAAGCATTTTATAATCCAAATAGAGTGAAAAATCGTGTTCATGTTTTAGATAAAAGTAAACATCTTGATAGATATAATAATAAACTAATTAAATTAAAACTCTTTCTTTGGCCCAATTATCGATTAGAAGATTTAGCTTGTATGAATCGTTATTGGTTTGATACAAATAATGGCAGTCGTTTTAGTATGATACGAATATATATGTATCTACAATTGCAAATTAGTTAATGCGATATTTTGACAATATGTGTACTATATTTACTATCTGAAGAAAAAAAAAAAAGCATCTCCGTTATCTTACGTTTTCATAAAGAATATGACTTAAATTCTAAGTATAGTGATGATTTTTTCATTTTATTTGTTTATTCATCAAAAATGTAAATGTACAAATTAATCAATAAAATTTTCTTATTGAAATTTTTATTTTAAGTCTAACTCTTTTTTGTGTGTGTAAAAATATACCATCCTTTTTATATCTTAATTTATATCCTAATTCCATTTTCAAAAAAGGATTGAGTATTAATTAATATTAATAATGTATTTTATTTGACAAAAAGAAAAATAGAAATTTGTTGAAATACAAAACAAAATTGAAATCAGTGACAATGCAAATTGTATATTATTACTCATCAATAAATAAAATATATATATAATATCTAAAACTATAAGGAATTTTTTTTATGATAAAAAACACATTGATCCCAGTTATTTCGAAAGAAGAAAAAAAAGAAAAAAGGGGGTCTGTTGAATTTCAAGTATTAAGTTTCACGAATAAGATACGAAGGCTTACTTCACATTTGGAATTGCACAAAAAAGACTATTTATCTCAAAGGGGTCTACGTAAAATTCTGGGAAAACGACAAGGGTTACTGTGTTATTTGTCAAAGAAAAATAGAATACATTATAAAGAATTAATTAAGCAATTGGATATTCGGGAGTCAAAAACTCGTTAATTTAAAAAGTAATTTTGAATTATTTGATTTATTAGATATTGAATTTTGTTAGATATTCAATTTGAATCAACTTATTTGTGTTTTCGGCAATTCATGGAAAAATGAATCGAGGAAAAACTTATGACTGGACCAGCTACAAGAAAAGACCTCATGCTAGTCAATATGGGCCCCCACCACCCATCAATGCACGGTGTTCTTCGACTCATCGTCACTTTAGATGGTGAAGACGTTATTGACTGTGAACCAATATTGGGTTATTTACATAGAGGAATGGAAAAAATTGCGGAAAACCGAACAATTATACAATATCTACCTTATGTAACACGTTGGGATTATTTAGCTACTATGTTCACAGAAGCAATAACCATAAATGGACCAGAACAGTTGGTAAATATTCAAGTACCTAAAAGAGCCAGCTATATCAGAGTTATTATGTTGGAGTTAAGTCGTATAGCTTCTCATCTGTTATGGCTTGGCCCTTTTATGGCCGATATTGGCGCACAAACTCCTTTCTTCTATATTTTAAGAGAAAGAGAGTTTGTCTATGATCTATTCGAAGCTGCCACCGGAATGAGAATGATGCATAATTTTTTTCGTATCGGGGGAGTCACAGCTGATCTACCTCATGGCTGGATAGATAAATGTTTGGATTTCTGCGATTATTTTTTGACAGAAGTTGCTGAATATCAAAAACTTATTACAAAAAATCCTATTTTTTTAGAACGAGTTGAGGGTGTAGGCATTATTGGTGGAGAAGAAGTAATAAATTGGGGTTTATCAGGACCAATGCTGCGAGCTTCAGGGATACAATGGGATCTTCGTAAAGTTGATCATTATGAGTGTTATGACGAATTTGATTGGGAAGTTCAATGGCAAAAAGAAGGAGATTCATTAGCTCGTTATTTAGTTAGACTTGGTGAAATGACGGAATCCATAAAAATTATTCAACAGGCTTTGGAAAAAATTCCAGGGGGACCTTATGAAAATTTAGAAAGCCGATGTTTTGATAGAGAAAGGTATCCGGAATGGAATAATTTTGAATATAGATTCATTAGTAAAAAACCTTCGCCTACTTTTGAGTTGCCGAAACAAGAACTTTATGTGAGAGTCGAAGCTCCAAAAGGGGAATTGGGCATTTTTTTGATAGGGGATCAGGGTAGTTTTCCTTGGAGATGGAAAATTAGACCACCAGGTTTTATCAATTTGCAAATTCTTCCTCAGTTAGTTAAAAGAATGAAATTGGCCGATATTATGACAATACTAGGTAGCATAGATATCATTATGGGAGAAGTTGACCGTTAAAATGATAATTAATACAACAAATGTACAAGATATCAATTTTTTTTCAAGATTGGAATCCTTAAAAGAGGTCTATGAAATTATATGGGTGCTTGTCCCTATTTTTACTCCTATATTCGGAATCACAATAGGTGTACTAGTAATTGTATGGTTAGAAAGAGAAATATCCGCAGGGATACAACAACGTATTGGACCTGAATATGCGGGCCCGTTGGGAGTTCTTCAAGCTTTAGCAGATGGTACAAAACTGCTTTTAAAAGAAAATCTTCTTCCATCTAGAGGGGATACTTATTTATTCAGTATCGGACCATCCATAGCAGTTATATCAATTCTACTAAGTTATTCAGTAATTCCTTTTGGTTATCGCCTTGTTTTAGCCGATCTCAATATTGGTGTTTTTTTATGGATTGCCATTTCAAGTATTGCTCCTATTGGACTTCTTATCTCAGGATATGGTTCAAATAATAAATATTCTTTTTTAGGTGGTCTACGAGCTGCTGCTCAATCAATTAGTTATGAAATACCATTAACTCTATGTGTATTATCAATATCTCTACGTGCGAGTCGTTAAGACATAAACTTCTCCTATTTTTTAAGAGTTAAAACGAATTGAATAGTTTTCTATTCATTATTTATATTAATGAACTAAAGAACTAAATTAAATAGTTATATGAGTGAAATAAAACAGCTTATAGAAAAAAAAATTCGCAGTAAAAACATTGAGTCTCATTTTCTAGGTATAAGAGTTAAGCGGAAATAAACATAATAAAAAGAGAACTTTTATCCCAAGATTGGTTAATTAATTATCCCGTCTTGAAGCGGACTCAAAAAAAAAGATCAACCTTAGTGAATTTGCACTATTATTTGTATGTACTAGTATAAATCTATTACCATAATACGCGCGATTGAACAAAAATGAGTGGATGGTTAGAAACACCAAAATATGCAAAGGATTAGTAATAGAGATTTTCAAAATTTTCCAAAATAAGAGAAGAGAAACATTTTTTTTTTTAATGGATAATAAAAAAAAGAATACTAATTGGGGCTTTAAATTCGTAGAAATTATTAGGCAGTACTCCCCACGATTCCGATCCAGAATATGCTTCTATCTACCCATTAACTAAATGACTATCCAAAACGAAATAATCCCTTATTTCATAAGTTCCCCCCTTTTTTTTTTCTGAGAAACAAGAATAGGAACAAAAAAAAAAAAAAAAATAGAAAGAATACAAGTACAAAAAAAGATATCTTTTTTTTTCTTTATTGACGAACTAATGGAATGGTTATTTCGTTTTCGTAATTAAAACCGCTGGATTATTTGTATTTCTAAAAAAAGTATTTTAGTGAAGAATTAAGTTATTACTCAACGAAGAAAAATTGAAATTTTTAAAGAGGATGAGATCAATTCAGAAGTCATTTTTTTATTTATTATTTTCTTTTTTATTCAAATAAAACTAAAACAGACAGAATTCCATTGATTTAATTTTGGAATACACGATAGATAGATTTTGATACTATATTATCCGACAAAACATACATATCAAGATAAAAAATATCGAATAACTCCTTAAATTTATTTATATCTTTTGAGGAGCCGTATGAAGTGAAAATCTCATGTACGGTTCTGGAATAGCGATGAGAACAGTAATGTTATTGGCGACTATAATTATCTAACAGTTCAAGTACAGTTGATATAGTTGAAGCTCAATCAAAATATGGTTTTTTGGGGTGGAATTTGTGGCGTCAACCTATAGGGTTTATGATTTTTTTAATTTCTTCCTTAGCTGAATGTGAAAGATTACCTTTTGATTTACCAGAAGCAGAGGAAGAATTAGTAGCGGGTTATCAAACGGAATATTCGGGTATAAAATTTGGTTTATTTTACGTTGCTTCCTATCTAAATCTATTAGTTTCTTCATTATTAGTAACAGTTCTTTATTTGGGCGGTTGGGATATATCTATTCCGTACATATTAAATTCTTCACTTTTTGAAATAAATAAAGCAGGTGGACTCTTTGTAATGACAATTGGTATCTTTATTACATTAGTTAAAACTTATTTATTCTTGTTCATTTCTATCACAACAAGATGGACTTTACCCAGACTAAGAATGGATCAATTATTAAATCTTGGATGGAAATTTCTTTTACCTATTTCTCTCGGTAATTTATTATTAACAACTTCTTTCGAACTCTTTTCACTATAAAGGAATACAATGTTTTATATTCACGACTTATGTCAACCAAGAGAAAGAAACAAACATCAAATTATTCATAGATATTACAATATGTTCCCTATGATAACTGGGTTCATGAATTATGGTCAACAAACAGTACGAGCTGCAAGATACATTGGTCAAAGTTTCATGATTACTTTATCCCACGCAAATCGTTTGCCTGTAACTATTCAATATCCTTACGAAAAATTAATAACATCCGAGCGTTTCCGCGGTCGAATCCATTTCGAATTTGATAAATGTATTTCTTGTGAAGTATGTGTTCGTGTATGTCCTATAGATCTACCCGTTGTTGATTGGAAATTGGAAACTTATATTCGAAAGAAACAATTGCTTAATTACAGTATTGATTTTGGAATCTGTATATTTTGTGGTAACTGCGTTGAATATTGTCCAACAAATTGTTTATCCATGACAGAAGAATATGAACTTTCTACCTATGATCGTCATGAATTGAATTATAATCAAATTGCTTTGGGTCGTTTACCAATGTCAGTAGTTGACGATTCTACAATTCGAACAATTTCAAATTCTACTGAAATTCCAATAAAAAAAAAGTAAATCCCTGGATTAAATGGTAATTAGAAATTACTAAATTTCTGTTTTAATCTAAAAGAATTAAGTTTCTTTCGTGTTGTTTATTTGGTCACTAACAAAAAAGCACAATTTTTGATTAATTAGAATTGCAGCTTTTTTTGGATTGAAAATATATTAATAATTGAAAAAAAAAAAGATATTAATAATATCTGGAATTATTTCAAAATACATAATTTCGAAATACTATTTTTCATATAAAAAATGAAGTGAATCCAATAAAAGTACATAGATTAATTCACAACCTTTCAGATTAAATTACGAATTGATCAACAACTTTTTTCCTGGTCGAGTCAATAAGTTCATGAAAAATATTTCTATTTATTTATTATTGTACATATAATGGATTTGCCTGGACCGATACATGATTTTCTTTTAGTCTTGTTGGGATCAGGTCTTATATTAGGAAGTATGGGTGTTGTATTACTTACCAACTCAATTTATGCTGCTTTTTCATTGGGACTGGTTCTTGTTTGTATATCTTTTTTTTATATTTTATCAAACTCCCATTTTGTAGCTGCTGCGCAACTCCTTATTTATGTGGGCGCTATAAATGTTTTAATTATATTTGCTGTGATGTTTATGAAGGATTCAGAATATTCCAAAGATTTTAATCTTTGGACCATTGGAAGTGGAGTTACTTTGCTGGTTTGTACAAGTATTTTTGTTTCACTAATGAATACTATTCTAGATACGTCATGGTATGGGATTATTTGGACTACAAGATCAAATCAGATTCTAGAGCAAGATTTGATAAGTACTAGTCAACAAATTGGAATTCATTTATCAACGGATTTTTTTCTTCCATTTGAACTCATTTCAATAATTCTTTTAGCTGCTTTGGTAGGTGCAATTGCCGTGGCTCGCCAGTAATTAATCTTTAGAACTAGCAACTGCAATCTAAATACTAAATAAAACTTTGTTCTAGGTTATCACACACACCCATACCCTTTCTTTACTTTCATTTTAATTAAGTATATTTTTGAAAATTGTTTCTGTCTAAATTCTTTTTTTTTATTCGATCTATTACCAATAGATTTCCCTTGTTGTGTACTTTTTTTAGTCAATCGAATTGAATTTTAAAAATTGTTACTTATATTGAAATGAATCGAAATTGATAAGGAGTTGGTCAATGATGCTAGAACATATACTTGTTGTAAGTGCCTATTTATTTTGTATTGGTATCTATGGATTGATCACAAGCCGAAACATGGTTAGAGCCCTTATGTGTCTTGAACTGATCCTGAATGCAGTTAATATAAATTTGGTAACATTTTCTGATTTTTTTGATAGTCGTCAATTAAAAGGTAATATTTTTTCCATTTTTTGTATAGCTATTGCAGCCGCTGAAGCAGCTATTGGACCAGCTATTGTTTCGTCAATTTATCGTAACAGAAAATCAACTCGTATTAATCAATCGAATTTGTTAAATAAGTAGTCTTCATTAGATAAATGATGATATTCATCAAGTTGAATTATCTTTTTATCCGTAGAATAGGATACATAATGTATGACGAAAACGTAAGAAATTAAAGTATCTTGGCCCTATCGCATGATTCAATCTCATAGTAAGTTTAGATTGATTAGATAAATTATAATAAATTATTGATTCATCTGGTATCTAAATAATGATTAATTTAAAGCTTTATTACTAGATTGAAAATTGATGATGTTCAAAAATTTATAGATCCAATGTCACATTCAGTAAAGATTTATGATACATGTATAGGGTGTACTCAATGTGTCCGAGCTTGCCCCACAGATGTATTAGAAATGATACCTTGGGACGGATGTAAAGCTAAGCAAATTGCTTCTGCTCCAAGAACAGAAGACTGTGTTGGTTGTAAGAGATGTGAATCCGCTTGTCCAACGGATTTCTTGAGTGTTCGAGTTTATTTATGGCATGAAACAACTCGAAGCATGGGTCTAGCTTATTGATACATGCGAGAAAACCATACTTGAATACATTTAATTTTTTTTTTACTGACAACAACTCGTGCTCGAAAATATATATATTTTCGAGCACGAGTTGTTCTAGTCCAAGTGTATCTTGTTTTTACTACGAATTATTTTCCTTGGTTAACAATAGTTGTAGTTTTGCCAATATTTTTTGGTTCCCTACTTTTCTTTTTCCCTCATAAAGGAAATAAGGTAATTAGGTGGTATACTATATGTATATGCTTTTTAGAACTCCTTATAACAACCTATGCATTTTGTTATCATTTTGAATTTGACGATCCATTAATTCAATTGACAGAGGATTATAAATGGATCCATTTTTTGAATTTTTACTGGAGATTGGGAATAGATGGTCTTTCTATAGGACCTATTTTACTGACGGGGTTTATCACCACTTTAGCTACTTTAGCGGCTTGGCCAGTTACGCGGAATTCTCGATTATTCCATTTCCTAATGTTAACTATGTATAGCGGTCAAATCGGATCATTTTCTTCTCGAGATCTTTTACTTTTTTTTCTCATGTGGGAATTCGAATTAATTCCTGTTTATTTACTTCTATCGATGTGGGGAGGAAAGAAACGTTTGTATTCAGCTACAAAATTTATTTTGTACACTGCAGGGAGTTCCATTTTTTTGTTAATGGGAGTTTTGGGTATTGGTTTATATGGTTCTAACGAACCAACATTCAATTTTGAAACATCAGCTAATCAATCGTATCCTGTCGCACTGGAAATAATATTTTATATTGGATTTCTTATTGTTTTTGCTGTCAAATTACCGATTATACCCTTACATACATGGTTACCAGACACACATGGAGAGGCACATTACAGTACTTGTATGCTTCTAGCCGGAATCTTATTAAAAATGGGAGCATATGGATTAGTTCGCATCAATATGGAATTATTACCCTACGCTCATTCTATATTTTCTCCCTGGTTGATCATAGTAGGGATAATTCAAATAATCTATGCAGCTTCAACATCTCCTGGTCAACGTAATTTAAAAAAAAGAATAGCGTATTCTTCCGTATCTCATATGGGTTTCATAATTATAGGAATTGGATCTATAAGCGATGCAGGACTCAATGGATCTATTTTACAAATAATTTCTCATGGATTTATCGGTACTGGGCTTTTTTTCTTAGCGGGAACAGGTTATGATAGAATACGCCTTGTTTATCTTGACGATATGGGAGGAATGGCTATACCAATTCCTAAAATATTTACGACTTTCAGTATTTTATCGATGGCTTCCCTTGCATTACCGGGAATGAGTGGTTTTGTTGCAGAACTCATAGTCTTTTTTGGAATTATTACCAGCCAAAAATATCTTTTAATGACAAAAATATTAATTCTTTTTGTAATGGCAATTGGAATGATATTAACTCCTATTTATTTATTATCCATGTTACGCCAGATGTTCTATGGATACAAACTTTTTAATGTTCAAAATTTTTCTTTTTTTGATTCAGGACCGCGAGAGTTGTTTGTTTCGATCTCTATTCTTTTACCAATAATAGGTATTGGTGTTTATCCAGATTTTGTTTTATCACTATCAGTTGATAAAGTTGAAGCTATTTTAGCTAATTATTTTTATAGATAATTTTCTTTACATAAACATAAAAATAAATAAACCAGCAATACAATATTGAAATAATAATTATTTAAAAAGGAATTTGTTGTAGAAAATAAGTGAAAAAAAAAAATGAATTGGACTTGCAACCATATACATTTTGATTTTCAGAGAACCATTTGAATCACTACATTACTTGATTCAAATGGTTCTCTTTCTCCATCATTTAGACGCACTTTTCTTATATATATACTGTTCTATGTTTAGATTCGTTAAGTCCTTTCTTCAATTCAATTAGATGTTTAATGTAAATGAACCATAACTATGTAGACCTATCCCTAATAAATTGACCCCAAAATAGCATATCCAAATTATAAGAAAACCCATAGAGGCCACAATTGCAGAATTTATACTTTCAAAATTTTTATTTGTTCTAATATGTAAATAAATTGCGAATATGGTCCAAGTAATAAATGCCCACGTTTCCTTTGGATCCCAATTCCAATATGATCCCCATGCCTCATTAGCCCATACTGCTCCTGAAAGAATACCTATGCTTAAAAAGATAAACCCTATACTAATAGTACGATAACTCCAATGATCTAATTGATCAATCAATTGAGACTTGTAATAATTATTACAATAAAATAAATAAGTGTTTTTTAAAACATTGTTTCCGTCGTTCATGTATTGGATCTCACCCAAGGAAAATGACTTATTTAAAAAAAAAGTGTTTTTACCAAAAATTCTTATGACTTTTTGAAATGTAATGACTACAAGAGCTAATGAAAATAATGATCCACATAAAAGAGATGCATAACCCAATACCATCATACTTACATGCATCATTAACCAATGAGATTGAAGAGCCGGGACTAATATTTCGGATTGATGCATGTAAGTTAAAAATATTGAAGTAGAAAAACCTTGGGTAAAAATAGTACTTGGCATGGTTATTGAACTTAAACTAAAATAGTTTTTATTTTTTTTGAAATATGTAACCATATGAATAATGGAAAAACTCCATGAAAGAAATAGTAATGATTCAGATAAATCACTTAATGGTAAATGTCTCAAATAAATCCAACGACTAACTAATAATCCAGTTATAAAAAAAAAAGTAGTTATCATTCCTTTTTCTGCGGAAGCATATAGTCCTACAATTTCATCAACTAATAAGGTTATCAAAAAAATTGTAATTACAATTGAAACGACTGAAAGGGATATATGAGTTAATATATGTTCTACAGTTGAAAATATCATAAAAAAAAGGGGGGGAGATCTATCAATTATAAGAATAGAAATCGGGAACTGAATTCATTATATTATAGTCCTTATTCTTTTATAATACCTTATTCTTTTATAAAATTTTGAATTTATAATATAAAGTGGTATGCCGCTACTCGGATTCGAACCGAGATGCTCTAGCACTGCTTCCTAAGAGCAGCGTGTCTACCGATTTCACCATAGCGGCTTTCTCGAAATCATAATAACTTATTATGATTCAATCGTCGAGATTGAAAGAATAAATTCAATGTAAAAAATAAAAAACTGGATAAAAAAATTTAAGTAAAAAAAATTGTATATTTGTATTAATTGTTAAAGTTGTTATTGTGTAAAGAATTTATCTTACGATTTAGAAAATTTATTTAATTAGGTATTGTTCAGTATTGGGGAAATAGATTATATAATCTAACAAATATCTAATAATATATTTAAATATAATAATAAAGTTATTATTTCTATCAGAATTTCCATTGTACCATAATTCAATAAATCTTTTCTAAATTTATAGATATTTTGATTAATATTCCAGTCTCCGCATGGAATCCTTTTTTTATCACTTCAAATTTGTATAGGATTGTTTATATAAAAAATCCACCTAAACCTAAAGAAGTAAAAAAGTTTTCAATTTTATCAACTCATTTCATAATTTGAATAACTTATTCATTTTGAATAAAGAATTTATTACTAGATTTTCTATATTTATAGAATAAAATATATAATCAAATAAAAATGAAGAAAATTTTTTTTGTTTAGGGTCGATGGGGATTCTTATTTTCCCCATCCCAAAAATGAAAGAACAAACATGCTAAAACTAAAATTAAAGGTAAAACCTTGTTTATTCCTTTTTCTTTGAACTTTATTTCTGAAGTTAAGTTTTTTATTTTTCAAAAAGTATCCGTTTTTTTTTTTTAGAATTTAGTAAACAAACTTCTTTTTAGGAAATAAGAATTTTTTTTTTAATTAATTCTTTTTAATTTAACTAGTCTCTTTTTTCGTTTTAAAGGATTCAGATTATTAGAATGTTTATTTTTTTATTTATTTGATTTGTCGCACAAAAAAACTTTTTGAATTCCCTGTAGAAATCGATTTTGCTAATGAAAAAGCTTTCAACGCTGCCCAATACCCTTTGCTTTTCCAAATATTTTTACGAATCCGTTTTTTTGATATAGAAGTGCGTTTTTTTGGAACTGCCATTTTAAAATTAAAATAAGTTATTCATTTCTATAGTTGGATGTGAAAGACATATTTTGCTTAAAAAAAAAATTATTCGTTACTATACTATTTATTTACTATACTATATATTATATATTTGTTCTTTTCATTCGATTCCTTTCATAATCTAAGGATTCTATGAAAATCCATTAAAATATATTATGAGAAACAAACATAAAAGAAAGACAAAAAGTATAATAATAATATATTATTATTGCAAAAAAGAATACAACAAGAAAAGAGTCTAATCGAGTCTGGTCTGGCATTGTCTATTTTCGCTGTCTTCCATTTATATATGAATGGAATATACATGTCATAAAATAGATCGAAAATTTTAAAAACTCAACCTTTCTATTTATATGAACTAAATTTGAATTTTTTAATTCGACTGAAACTAGTAATTCATTTGGTAAAGAATATTTTTTTTTAATTGAAAAAAATCCATTCAGTTCAAAAGATAATTGGTTAATTATTTTAAATAAACGAACGAAAAAAAAAAAGAGTTCGGATTTTTTTGGGTTTGGGCAATTCATACAATTTTTTTTTTTTTTTTTTATTATTTTTCCTTCCTCTATAAACCGTGTTCAATAAATAAAAAGTTTTGTAATGCGTAAAAAAAAATAATGCAAATTTTAATTTTCTATATCGTCAGAACAAAAAAAGAAATAGAAGTTTTTACTAAAAATTGCATTTTAGTATATTATGGTAACAATTCTAAGTTCTTGATTGGAAATATTTGAAATATTTGAAAAAATAAAGAATAATTAAGAATACAAAATTCTATTTCACTTTTACATATTTTAATTTGTTATTAACTGACCCTTTTCAAAACAAAAAAAAACAAGTTCGTGAATCAGAAATAATAAATTAGTAAATAGTAAAAAAATCTTTTTTTATGGAATATACATATCAATATTCGTGGATCATACCTTTTATTTCACTTCCAGTTCTTATGTTACTAGCAGGGGGACTATTTCTTTTTCCAACGTCAACAAAAAAACTTCGCCGTATATGGTCTTTTACTGGTGTTCTCTTTTTAAGTATAGTGATGATTTTTTCATTTTATTTGTTTATTCATCAAATAAGTAACAGTTATGTTTATCAATATGTATGGTCTTGGACTATCAATAATGATTTTTCTTTAGAGTTTGGCTACTTGATTGATCCACTTACTTCTATTATGTCATTATTAATTACTACTGTTGGTATTTTGGTTCTTATTTATAGTGACAATTATATGTCTCATGATCAAGGATATTTGAGATTTTGTGCTTATATGATTTTTTTCAATACTTCAATGTTGGGATTAGTTACTAGTTCTAATTTGGTACAAATTTATATTTTTTGGGAATTGGTTGGAATGTGTTCGTATCTATTAATAGGTTTTTGGTTTACACGACCTATTGCGTCGAATGCTTGTCAAAAGTCATTTGTAACGAATCGTGTGGGGGATTTTGGTTTATTATTAGGAATTTTAGGTCTTTATTGGACAACAGGTAGTTTTGAATTTCGTGATTTGTTTCAAATATTCAATAACTTGATTTCTAATAATGAGGTTCATTTTTTATTTGTTAGTTTATGTGCCTTCCTATTATTTTCTGGTGCAGTTGCTAAATCTGCTCAATTTCCCCTTCATGTGTGGTTACCTGATGCCATGGAGGGACCTACCCCCATTTCGGCTCTTATCCATGCTGCTACGATGGTAGCAGCGGGAATTTTTCTTGTCGCTCGGTTTTTTCCTCTTTTCATAGTCATACCTTACATAATGAATATAATAGCTTTGATCGGTATAATAACAGTACTGTTTGGAGCTACTTTAGCTCTTGCTCAAAAAGATATTAAGAGAAGCTTAGCTTATTCTACAATGTCCCAATTGGGTTATATGATGTTAGCTTTGGGTATAGGGTCTTATCGAGCTGCTTTATTTCATTTGATTACTCATGCTTATTCAAAAGCTTTGTTGTTTTTAGGAT